ACTCCTTACCACCGAAGGATTTCGCCGTATACTTGAAAGATAGCCCAGAAAATAGAAAGAATGATTGTATAATTGGTTTATATGGATCCTGCCCGGTTGAGACCACAAGTAAAAATTAGATTGCCAAAAACGGACAAGGTAAGATTTCCATTTCTTCATACGAAGATGAGTCCCCTTTGAAGCCAGAATGGCTTTTCCTTGATATCTGACATAATGCATAAAAGGGTCCTTGAACAACCATAGGGTCTTATGAAAATCATTACGAAGCACTACTACAAGATGTTCTATTTTTCCATAAAAATGCGTTCGCTCAAGAACAGTTCCAAAGGATGTTGATCGTAAATGATCAGATTGTTTACGGAGAAAAACAAATACCGATTCGCATTCATATACATGAAAATTATATATGAACAAAAAGAATCTTGGATTCTCTTTTGAACAAAGAGAAATGGATTTCTTTGGAGCATGGAGACTATTCGAATTCTGATAGTCGTGGAGAAAGAATCGCAATAAATGCAAAGAGGGAGCATCTTGTATCCAAGAGTGAAGTATTTGAACCAAGATTTCCAGATGGACGGGGTGAGGTATTAGTATATGTGACACATGATTTAAATGTGAAAATTTGTCCTCGAAAAAGGGAAAAATTGAATGGATAGATCGTAAATTAGGAGATTTTGCTATTTCTTTTTCTTCTAAAGAAAATATTAATCGCAGCGAGAATGGAATTTCCATAATAACCGCAAAGCTCTCTGATACTGTTTGAGTATACAAATTTTTGTTGTGCCCAATGAATCGATTTTGGTTGGAATCATTAATCGAAATAATCAAACGATTCTGTCGATGCATTCGAGTAATTAAACGTTTCACAATTAGTGAACTGGATTTATTCTCATAACCTAAATTTTCCATAGTTTCGTAAAAAATCGAACCATTTAAAGCATAATAATGAGCAAGTGCGTAGATATACTCCTGAAATAGAAATGGATAAATGAAGCATTGTTGCCGAGATCTATCTATTTCGAAATATCCTTGTAATTCCTCCATTTGAAATTCTACTTGGTCCCCTTGGACCAAAGGCACGAGGGATTTCTTGGATTATCAAATGATACATAGTGCGATACGGTCAGAACAAGGTATTCTAGTAAAAAAGAGTAGATACCCTGAAGAGGGGGAGTACATCCCAAGCAATGGATCCTCTCTTTCCATCCAATTTGTTTGTGTTCATTATAGTTACAAGAGATGGTTAGAAATCCTTTATTTTTGCAACCCAATCGATCTTTTGACTTTGGAAGAAATTATCTTTATCAGTATACCGTTTCTTCTACACACTCGTCTCCACTCCATACTCTATAATAGAGAAAGAATGGTTAATAGTTAGGATTCATGAAAAAAAGGAATCGATGATCTACTCATAGGAGAATTCTTTCCCGCATTAGGCACTAATCCCTTTTTAACATCTAATTAGAGCGGGTAATCATTCGAATTATGAACCGAAGCTCGTTGCTTTTGGTTTCCTTAGCATTGGAGCCTTTAGGGCTCTATCCATTTATTCACGCGACCCAACTGTGAATTGATTTGGTACCGTTACAAAAATCAAAACAAGATTTTGTACCGCCCTGGTTAAGGATGAAAAATTCCCAGAGCTCTCCATTGATACGACATGCTGTTTTTTCCATTCATTCCCCTTCAGGATCAGTCGTGGTCTTACAAACTCTACCAATGGTATGGACGAATCCGTTGCTTCATCCAAATGTGTAAAAGATCATAGCCGCACTTAAAAGCCGAATACTCTACCGTTGAGTTAGCAACCCGTGTAAATATGGTATGTAGATACCATCTAAATAAAAAAATAAAACAAAGAGATTGGATTGTTCTACCCAAGCAAAACATTGAACCAGCAACAAATCGAAAAGAAACATTTGTTGATCAATTAAAAACGTAAAAATGTTCAGATCAGATGAAAATACAACAGATTCACGGATAAATAGAGATAATTTACGGACATTCCCTTTTTTTTTCATGAAATGAAATTAAGAAGAGACTTCTCCTGTCACAGCGAATCTGTCAAAGCAGTGAAGGAAAGAAACAAACTTATGGGACGTAGAACAATAGATCCTTTTATTTATCCACGATACTATTATAAATCGACCGATACACCGTTGTCAATATGAATTGAATGTTGAAAAACAAATTCCATAAACATAAACAAAATAAGGACTTGTGTTGGATTGGCACTACTATTCACTCGATCTTTTTTTCTATTCGTTTCATGTCAATAGAAGAGATTTTTTGTCGTTATATGCGTGTGTTAACAATAGTGAATAAATATGAATAGAGCAAGAAAAAAAGGAACGGTGGAGAAAAAATTACACAAAGCTAGATATTCCCTTTTTGTATTTCAGAAATTTCATTTCGTTTTATTAATTTGAAGTTCCTTAAATACTTCCGCTTTTTTTTGAAATATCATGAACAGTTCGTGTAGGTTGAGCACCTTTCTCAAGGAAATATAGAATAGAAGGAACATTTGAATAAGTTTGTTTTTTTATCGGATCGTAAAAACCCACTTTACAAAGATCTCTTCCTTCTCTTCGGGATCGAACATCAATTGCAACGATTCGATAGATAGCCCATCGGGATAGATATACATGAACAATACCCCCCCTAGAAACGTATAGGAGGCTTTCCCCTCGTACGGCTCGAGAAAGAATGATTCGAATTTCTGTATAGAGTGAAAAACAGATCCATAAAAATCATCAATTAATTAGGATTTGAGTCATTTTTTTATTTTTCCTTACTGAAAAAGAAATCTCATTCATACTCATAACTCAAGTCGGGTAATTATCAAAGAGATCGAAGGTAAATCCTTAGACATTTATTGAGTCGTCTCTAACCTCTTTTTGTTGTCTCATCTAGAATCTATTCTCGTTTCTCATTATGATCTAGTTATTGAGACAATGGAAAGTGGCGTTTCCTTGTTCCGGTATCCTTTATCTTTGCTTTGAATCATTGGGTTTAGACATTACTTCGGTGATCCTTAATTGTTTCAAAATGGCAGCAACATACCTTTTGTTCTTTCTATTGAACAATTACACAAATGATTGATTCCCCTATGATACAATACACTTTCGATCGAAAAAGTTTTACCAATTCCGACAAATTGTACTTTTTTGCTTTTGGATTTGAAACTTGTTCGAATTTTTTATTTTTACATCGAAGATATCCTTACGAAGTTGGAACAACTTATTGACTGGCACTAACCCTAGATCCTTCCCCCCGATAAATGAATCAAGAATTTATGCTCGAGCTCCATCATGTACTATCCCCCAAAAATTTTGGTCCTAGTGGCATAGAACAAACTATGTCGAGTCAAGAGCATCTTCGTTGATATATAAAATGGAAATGGTGGGTGCAAGAATCCACAGCAGATCTTGTCCTTCAAGTCGCACGTTGCTTTCTACCACATCGTTTCAAACGAAGTTTTACCATAACATTCCTCTACCTCTAACTTGGAACCGGTATGGAATTGATTCAATATGGAATCATGAATAGTCATTGGTTCTATCAGTGCATAGTAGAATAGTCCATACCTTTTTCTATATGGATGAATAGACATTTATTTCTCTGGGAAAGTCTCAGCAAGAAGCCAATTCAATCCCATATTCTGTCATATGAATAACACACATTTCTAAAAAACACTAAGAATGCGCTGCTTAAGGCTTATTTATATCTACACCTTCAACATATTGTTCGGGACAATCACTCATGAACAGTCCAATTCTTTCTTGAACAACTAAGCTAAAGAAGAGTCTTGAATTAAATCATCAATACCGGAACAAAATAAAACGATTCATTAACTAAATAAGTTATTCTTTCGTTCTTTCTCTTTTTATTTTGTTCCACCCCAGACTTAGTGGCTTTAAGTCCAGTGATGAAATGAGTACCAAGAACTCCTCCTGTTTCAAATTCAGGATCCGCCTAAAATTAGTCATTTTGAATACCTCATTCACTTTAGGAATGATAGAGACTTATCTTAGGCATTTCGACTCACAATGCATCATGTGGGAATCCAAAAAGGATTGATTCTTCTCTGAATCATTAGAAATCAGAAAAAAAGATGGGATGGGACCACGTTGTATCCAATATTACACTTTTAAACAGAGGATTGTTAAAAAAAAGAGAACATTGTTATGATAGAATCGGGGCTGGGACGGAAGGATTCGAACCTCCGAGTAACAGGACCAAAACCCGCTGCCTTACCGCTTGGCCACGCCCCATTTAGATTTCCATTCGACACTAATAACACTAATATGTCTATTGGTTGTTCGTCAATTCCCGCCCCAATATATATATATGGAATAGGTTGTTGCTAAAATTCTACACATGTAGATATGGAATCAAAATGAATTTATTGCTCATTATATATAAATCAATTAAGATATTGTAGAAAAGTATGATTTTTTCTATTCTCATTTGAGAATTGAAAGATTTTTGATTGGGGGAGTTCAAAGCAAAAGAAGAATTTTTTTGTTTGGCCTATCTTCTTTCGTCATTTTTTCCCTTATATCAATAACTCAATAATAATGAAATTCTCGCCAAGAGCAAAATTTTTCTTATGCCTAAAACCTTTAGTTTGATCTGTATCTGTCTTAATTCTACCCTTCATTCGAGTAGCTTTTTCTTCGCCAAATTACCTGAGGCTTATGCTTTTTTCAATCCAATCGTAGATATTATGCCAGTCATACCTGTGCTCTTTTTTCTCTTAGCCCTTGTTTGGCAAGCTGCTGTAAGTTTTCGATGAGATCTTGAATACTGTCCTAGAAAAATTCATGATTTTTTCGAGGAAAAAAAAGAAATCTATTCTAACAATTGATCTTGATAAGATCAAGATAAGTCTTACATTATGAACTCTCGATTCAAACATAGAAATTGGATAGCTGAGATGGATCTGGATCACCCCTTTTTCTCATTCTGACCCTCCAAAGGTCAAATACCTTATGTAA